TTATATACAAGTCTTGTGGGATATATCATACACGTACAAATGAGAAATAAATATCGATTTGAATTATTTAGAATCTATATCATTATTCATTTCTAAAACTTAGAAAGTTTTCTTTTCGAAGATCCAAGAAATTCCCGGTCCAAAACTTTTTCATTTACTACTTTTGTGTTTCTTTTAATTGACATAGACCTAAGTCATATAGTAAAATGAGGATGATACTTGAGTAATGGCCGGGATAGCTCAGTTGGTAGAGCAGAGGACTGAAAATCCTCGTGTCACCAGTTCAAATCTGGTTCTTGGCATAGGATTTATTAATTTTGAGAAGTTTATATTCTTTAAATTAAACGTATCTTTAGTAAAAAAAGTGCAATCATCCTTTATCCCCCTCTCTTTTTTTGTTCATCTTGTGGATCCACCCGTTCAAAAAGAATGTGTAATACTTTATCTTTATATATAATACATATTCTAAAGGAAAGTTCTGTTTGAAAGAATCAAACAAAACAAGTAAAAAAAAAAGGGTCTATATCTATAGTTTAAAGTTGAAGGACATAAATATCCCAAGATTCATTAGATATATATAGAAATATAATTGTACCCCCCTTTTTTATTGCTTTGCGATCTTATTTATTAATTCCCAGTTATGTGACTAAAGTTGACTAAGTTATGTGCGCGATACAAAGTTCATAATGCAGAACTCTTTTTTTTAGTTCCTCCTATTGGCTCGGCTTTTGCGGAAAAAAAGTATCTTTCAAATTGGAGATCAAGCTATCTATAATAATATGAATAAGACCTCAATTATTCTGTTTGTTTGATCTAAAAAAGAATCGAATTCAAAATAAAATATTCCGTGAAGGTCCGTAGTTGTAGAAGCTAAGACTCGTTTTTTATCATTCAATAAGCATCTTGTATTTCATAAAAATTGGGGGCAATATAATCCTTACGTAAAGGCCACCCTATCCAACTTTCTGGCATTAAGATCCGTTTCAGTCGTGGATGGCTATCATAAGTGATTCCTAACATATCATAAGATTCCCGTTCTTGAAAATCCGTACTTTTCCAAACCCAAAAAACGGATGGAATTCTGGGATTACTCCTGGGAGTAAATACTTTTATGCAGACTTCTTCGGCTTGATTGACACCATATTCGATTCTCGTAAGATGATACACACTGGCTAAGAGGCCACCTGGTGCCACATCATAGGCACATTGCGAACGTAAATAATTGTAACCATATACATATAAAATTACAGCAATAGAATGCCAATCTTCGGGCTTTATTTGTAAAGTCTCTATTCCTTGGTAATCGAAGCCCAACGATCTATGAACCAGCCCACGTTTGGCTAGCCAAATGGACAAAGTGCCCTGCATCTTTTTTATTTCCCCCACACCTTTTTTATATAAAATAAGTATTTCACATTTACCATGAGTTCTAATTTATGAAGATTTTTTCTTATTCTCTAAAATTCTCCCTAATTAACTAATTCGTGGGAAGATACTGGACTTTTGTATTTAAAAAATGTTTCAGTAGAGATCTCTGAAGTAGATGATGGTGGATAGAGTAATTCTTGATCATAATTTCCAGTATGCGTACTGCGTACAACAAAAAACTTGTGATTGATAGTAAAACACCGATTACCCTGTTGAGGTCTAATTCGATCCTTATAGATTTCTCTAGCTATTTTCTTACGAAGCTTTGTTATAGCGTCTATAACAGCCTCTGGTTTAGGTGGACAACCCGGCAAATATACATCTACAGGAATTAGCTTATCAACTCCTCGAACAGTACTATAAGAATCGGTACTGAACATCCCACCTGTAATTGTACACGCTCCCATAGCAATAACATACTTTGGTTCAGGCATTTGTTCATATAACCTCACTAAAGAAGGAGCCATTTTCATTGTTACTGTACCTGCTGTTAAAATAAGGTCCGCCTGCCTAGGACTTGATCTTGGTACTAGCCCATAACGATCAAAGTCAAATCGGGAGCCTATTAATGAGGCAAATTCAATGAAACAACAACTGGTACCATAAAGAAGCGGCCATAGGCTGGAAAGTCTTGACCAATTTGAAAGATCATTTAACGTAGTTGAAATAACTGAATTTTTTGTTGTTCGATCAATTACGGGAAACTTAATGGAATTCATAATTGTTTCAATGGTTTTTTTTAGTTTTTTTTATTGTTATTGTACAAGTATTCAGTAAACGAACTAAGACCATTCCAACGCTCCTTTTCGCCATGCATAAACTAAACCAAGAATTAGGATAAGCACGAAAATGAAAGCTTCTATAAAAGCGGATACCCCCAGTACATCGAAACTCATTGCCCACGGATACAGAAAAACTGTTTCAACATCAAAAACAACAAAAACTAGAGCAAACATATAATAACGGATTCTAAATTGTAACCAAGCATCCCCGATCGGTTCTATACCTGATTCATAACTAGAAAGTTTCTCTGGCCCCTTCCTAATTGGAGATAAAACTCCGGAAATTAGAAATGCCAAAACAGGAATAGCACTTGATATTATTAAAAACGCCCAGAAAATATCATATTCGTAAAGCAGAAACATAGACGAACTCCTATGAATGTGGAAAAAATACCCGCTTATTAAATTCCAATCAGAGTGGATTGGGCAAGGGATATAGAACTCTTGAATAAAAAAAAAAAATTCAGGTTAATCAAATCATTTATTTTCGTTTGGTTGCTGTGGTAGATGTCTCATTTTAAGATTTATTGATTGTAATCTTATTTTCAGTAAACTTAATTACTTAATATTTTCATGTTTCTATTACTAATAGTTTCTAATATTAATAATATAATATTAATATGATTAATAACTAGTAATTTTTTTTTATTTCTGTTTATGAAATTTTGTTTATGTTTTAATTAAAAATAAACAAAATTCGAAAAATCTCTTCGTTTTTAAAATTATGACGTATCAAAAAATCCCGTAAGACTTTAACGTAGACATCTTACTTAGTATTAGATAGATTTCATTTGGGTTGAATTTATCTAGATTTCGGTTTTTATTTTTATCTTTAAACAGGGCCGTGTCAGAAAAAAAGTAACCAAGATTGAGTGGGGATACAAAAAACGAAAGTATTATGAACTTTTTGATTGTAGCCAGTGAACAAGGAAAATTCATGAAGAAAAAACGTTTATTCTAAATTATTAAGTATCTATCTAGATATATCGATAGATAGATAGTGATTGGATCCATTGCAATCAAATTAGGTTTTCCGTTTTATTCTGAACGACCCCCAGGACTTATGGTTTAGGGTATGGGAATTTTTTTTATGAACTTTATGAACCAAGTAATTTAAAGTAACCAGTTAGAAATAAAGAATACAATAATAAGTAAAAAAATTATCCAATTATTTGGATTTGAATGGCATTTAATTTATTAGAATCAATTTCTTAGTTAGGGCTATACGGACTCGAACCGTAGACCTGCTCGGTAAAAGAGTTCGAACTTATTATTATCAAAATGATTCGAACTCTTTCAAAGACCCAACATGCATTTTTTTTTGCATTGGGCTCTTTCATTAACTGATAGAAAGATCAGTTAGTCTACCATATTTTTTCTTAAAAAAAAGATAAGAAATGGTTCCAAGTACTCTGATTGATTATTTTTTAATTCTAATACAATACAGAATTACTACCAAAGTGTTTCAAAGAAGGGTTGGGTTCTCTTGACGTAGGTTTGCTTTTGGTCTAGATCAACTTAAGTTAAATATAGTCTCTAACATCCTGATTAAAAAATCAAACATGAAACTTGATACACCTTAAGGTTCATAGGACGAAAAGAGCATTTTTGAGTTCCTTATACTCATTCTGCCTAGCATTAAGTAGACTGGGTATTCACCCTATCAATATCTCAAATCAACGATGGGTTCTATTCATTCCCTACCTAACGGGGTACTTTAATAGGACCTAATGTCAGGCTATTGTTCTCCTCTTTTTTTCCTAAAAAAAAGTAATGGAGTAAGACATCGATTTATTAATAAGATCAATCAATTGGTTTGATTGCGTGGTGGACTCCTCTGAAAAACTTTGGCGCACGTGTAAACGAGGTGCTCTACCTAACTGAGCTATAGCCCTTGTGTTTGTGATACACATTTTATCTTATCATGTAGATAATTTCTTGTCAAGATTAATATTACATGATCGAACATTATATCTCTTTAATCTCGTTGTTTATTTGGTATTGCTTAGAAATAATATTGGATTTATAATCCTATCGATGTGATAGGTATTCCTTTGCCTTCTCTTTACGATGATAAATAACCTACTTAACTCAGTGGTTAGAGTATTGCTTTCATACGGCAGGAGTCATTGGTTCAAATCCAATAGTAGGTATAACTTATTAGACACCATTGATAATGGTGTCTAATAAGTTTTTGTAACCAGCTTTTTTTTTTTCTTTTATTGGTTTTCTCGCTTTTCGATCCTATTTTTTTTTATACATTCTTTTTTTTTTTTTTACACGTCAGCTAGTTACAAAATCAAATCGTATTGAGAGCCTCGACTCGTGTCCGAGCTCGTCTGAGAGCTAGATTTGCCTCAATTGTTTGTCTCTTGCCTTCAGCTTTTCTCAAGTTCGCTTCTGCTATTTCAAGAGTTTGCTGAGCTTCTTGTGGATCAATGTCACTATTCTTCTCTGCATCATTTACTAAAATAGTGATTTCATTATTGCCTATTCTAGCAAAACCGCCCATCAGAGCCATTGTTAACCATTGGTTATTAAGGCGTATTTTCAAAATACCTATATCAACAGCTGTGGCAATCGGCGCGTGATTTGGTAATACACCAATTTGTCCACTATTAGTAGATAAAATGATTTCTTTTACTTCTGAATCCCAAACAATTCGATTCGGAGTCAGTACACAAAGATTTAAGGTCATTTCTTCAATTTACTCTCCATTTCTAAGTTCGTAGCCTTCGCAGTAGCTTCATCGATGTTACCCACTAAATAAAAGGCCTGTTCAGGAAGAGAATCAAATTCTCCGGAAAGAATCAATTTAAACCCTCTAATTGTTTCCGCTAGACCAACATATTTTCCCGGAGAACCTGTAAATACTTCTGCTACGAAAAAAGGTTGTGATAAGAAACGCTCAATTTTTCGTGCTCTTGCTACGGTTAAGCGATCCTCTTCGGATAATTCGTCCAACCCCAGGATAGCTATAATGTCCTGAAGCTCCTTGTAACGTTGTAAAGTTTGCTTGACTTGTTGCGCAGTTTCATAATGTTCCTCGCCAACGATTCGAGGTTGTAGCATAGTTGACGTTGAATCTAAAGGATCTACCGCCGGATAGATACCTTTGGCAGCTAATCCTCTTGATAGTACGGTAGTCGCATCTAAATGTGCAAATGTGGTGGCAGGAGCAGGGTCAGTCAAATCGTCTGCAGGTACATAAACTGCTTGAATAGAGGTTATGGACCCTTTTTTCGTAGAAGTAATTCTTTCTTGTAAAGAACCCATTTCGGTACTAAGGGTGGGTTGATAACCCACAGCAGAGGGCATTCTACCCAATAAAGCGGATACCTCGGATCCTGCTTGTACGAAACGGAAGATATTGTCGATAAATAGAAGTACGTCTTGCTCATTAACATCTCGGAAATATTCTGCCATAGTTAAGGCAGTCAGACCAACTCTCATACGAGCTCCCGGCGGTTCATTCATCTGACCGTAAACTAGGGCTACTTTTGATTCCGCAAGATTTTGTTCATTAATGACTCCAGATTCTTTCATTTCCATGTAAAGATCATTTCCTTCACGAGTCCGTTCGCCTACTCCACCAAATACGGATACACCACCATGAGCTTTGGCAATGTTGTTGATCAATTCCATAATTAGTACTGTTTTACCCACGCCAGCCCCACCGAATAGTCCGATTTTTCCCCCACGACGATAAGGGGCCAAAAGATCTACTACTTTAATTCCTGTTTCAAAAATAGATAATTTTGTATCTAATTGTATAAAAGCAGGCGCGGATTTATGGATAGGAGATGTTGTGCGAGTATCGACAGGACCTAAATTATCAACAGGTTCCCCAAGCACGTTGAAAATTCGTCCTAGAGTCGCTCCGCCGACTGGAACACTTAGAGGATTTCCCATATCAACCACATCCATTCCTCTCTTTAAACCCTCTGTCGCACTCATAGCTACAGCTCTAACTCGATTGTTTCCTAATAATTGCTGTACTTCACAAGTCACATTAATTTCTTCCCCAAGAGTATCTCGACCCTTAACCACCAGAGCATTGTAAATATTAGGCATCTTGCCCGGGGGAAAGGCTACATCCAGTACCGGACCAATGATTTGGGAAATACGTCCCAGGTTTTTTTTTTCACGTATCGAAACCTCTGGATCCGAAGTAGGAGGATTTATTCTCATAATAAAAATTAAAAAATATGTTAAATTTTGTTGCGAAATTTTTCGAATACAGAAAAAATCTTCGATAGCAAATTGATCGGTTAATTCAATAATAAATGGGAGTAAGCACTCGATTTCGTTGGTACCACCCAAGCGAATGTGCAATTCAATTTTTTACTTATTCAATGAAGGACTAGTTATTTTCAAGCTCCACTAACCGAAACCTAGTTTTAAAATAAAAAATATATGAATAAAAAATAACAATTTTGCGGAAAGTCTTTGATTTATTTATCATAATAGGCAAGACTTTGTTTTATCTAGCGAATTCGAAACGGAACTCTATTTATGATTCATTATTTCAATCGCATTAGCCCTTTTTTTTCGTATTTTCATTTTAGCATCTCCGGTTATGCGTCCCATCTATTCATCCCTTTATCAACCCCCTTATTTTTCATTTTCATGGATGAATTCCGCATATTGTCATATCTAGGATTTACATATACAAAATATATTACTGTCAAGAGTGATTTTATTATTATTTTAATATTAAATATTTCGATTTATAAAAAGTCAAAGATTCAAAACTTGAAAAACAAGTATTAGGTTGCGCTATACATATGAAAGAATATACAATAATGATGTATTTGGCGAATCAAATATCATGGTCTAATAAAAAAGCATTCTGATTAGTTGATAATTTTGTGAAAGATTCCTGTGAAAAAGGTTAATTAAATCTATTCCTAATTTATGTCGAGTAGACCTTGTTGTTTTGTTTTATTGCAAGAATTCTAAATTCATGACTTGTAGGGAGGGACTTATGTCACCACAAACAGAGACTAAAGCAAGTGTTGGATTCAAAGCTGGTGTTAAAGAGTATAAATTGACTTATTATACTCCTGAATATGAAACCAAGGATACTGATATCTTGGCAGCATTCCGAGTAACTCCTCAACCCGGAGTTCCACCTGAAGAAGCAGGGGCTGCGGTAGCTGCTGAATCTTCTACTGGTACATGGACAACTGTGTGGACCGACGGGCTTACCAGCCTTGATCGTTACAAAGGACGATGCTACCACATCGAGCCCGTTCCAGGAGAAGAAACTCAATTTATTGCGTATGTA